TCAAGGATTACTCTATCAACCACCATCTACTTCAGAGATACCCTCTGAAACATTTTTCAAATACAAAAGTTCAGTATCCTCCCACGAAATGGTGAATTAGGCAGGATCCTCTTTTTTGTACAAAATAAGAAATTGCATTGTACAAAATAAGAACAAGACAATCTTCAAAAATTTCATCGTAATCGTAAATATTAAATACTTATACTTATACAAAACTTATACAAATAAAAATGAAAAATGTGGGAGAGATAAAAAAATGCAGGGTCGTTTGTCTGCTTGGCTAGTCAAACATGGGCTAGTTCATAGATCCTTGGGTTTCGATTACCAAGGAATAGAGACTTTACAAATAAAGCCCGAGGATTGGCATTCGATTGCTGTCATTTTATATGTATATGGTTACAATTATCTCCGTTTCCAATGTGCCTATGATGTAGCACCAGGAGGACTGTTAGCCAGTGTGTATCATCTTACGAGAATAGAATATGGTATAGATCAACCAGAAGAGGTATGCATAAAAGTATTTGTCTCAAGGAAAAATCCTAGAATTCCCTCTATTTTCTGGGTTTGGAAAAGTGCGGATTTTCAAGAAAGGGAATCTTATGATATGTTAGGAATCTCTTATGATAATCATCCACGTCTGAAACGTATCTTAATGCCCGAAAGTTGGATAGGATGGCCCTTGCGTAAAGATTATATCACTCCCAATTTTTATGAAATACAAGATGCTCATTAAATGGAAATGATCAAAATAAGAAACTAATCCGCACCACTTTTACAACGCCAGATATTCCTTGAATAGCTGTACTTTCTAGATCAGACAAAGTAATTGAAGTTAAATCAGACAGAATAATTGAGGTCTTATTCATATTATTATGGATGGGTTAAATAAAAAATGTAGGGATTCAAAAAAATTCGAGTAGGGCTTCATTGAGATTTTAAAGTTGTTAAGATACTTATTTCGGATGAGCCGAGCCAATAGGATGAACTAAAAAAGTTCTGCATCATGAACTATGTATCGCGCACATCAACATTAAAGGAAATGAATAAAATATGAAAGAAAATACAAAGAAATGAAATGAAAGAAGGGGTCGGATTCTATTTGTAATGTATCTGAGATTCATTTTTGCTAGTTCTACCCCTAAATTTCCCTAGCCTAGACTTTTGGGTTTTGCAACCAAAACCAACTAATTTAACCTTTCGAATATTATTGAAGAAGTATTAACATTCTTTTTTGGAGTGCAGAAAAAAAAAAAAAAGAAAAAAATGGAAGAATTCATTTTTTTACATACTTTATATATACATGGAACATACATATATTCTTTATTCATCTCATCTAGAAAGAGTATATCTCCAGACACCTAGATGGATAAATATGTATGATGATCTAGACTACTAAGAAATATGTATGTTGACCCATATTCAGTTTAATGAATTTGTGGGGAATAGATACTCATACAAATTAATCATGTGCCAGGAACCAGATTTGAACTGGTGACACGAGGATTTTCAGTCCTCTGCTCTACCAGCTGAGCTATCCCGACTTTTCGTGACGCATCATCCTCATTTTAAGAGATTACTTGAGTATATGTCAACTAAAAAAAAAGACGAAAAAAATTACAAAGTTTCATCCAAGCCCTGGAATTTCTTGGATCTTCCAAAAAAAGACTTTGTATGTTTCAGTCGGAGTAATGATATGTATTGTTAATCAGTCAAATGAGGATTCCTTGCTCAAAGATAAGATGCTCATTTGTACATTTATCATATAGAAACCTAATTTTACGTCTATCGTATATATTACATTACATATTCCAACACTTGTGTTGTGATAAGAAAAAGAAAAATTCCACTCGGATCCGTTTGTGAAAGAATAAAATGAATAAGAAACATAACGAATTTGGAACCACTAAAAAAAAAAAAGAGGATATAGGATAAATAATTAGAGAGTTAAACGGGCCTTTTGGGGATAGAGGGACTTGAACCCTCACGATTTCTAAAGTCGACGGATTTTCCTCTTACTATAAATTTCATTATTGTCGGTATTGACATGTAGAATGGGACTCTATCTTTATTCTCGTCTGATTAATCAGTTCTTCAAAAAATCTATCAGACTATCATGGAGTGAATTTGATCAATTAATATTTGATTCTTTCTTCAACTTGGAATCGATTCACATCTTTTATTTGTCATATAAATATTAAAATAAAAAATAGAGATTTTGGGTCTGTCTGGTCTAATCAATTGAAATAGTATTTCAGTACGTATACGTATGCTCATCCTTGATCCTTTCTTTTCTGGAGTTTCGATGGAAGGATCTCTTTACTAACGAAACGAAATCCTTACTAAGGAAACGAAATGTCGTCAACTCCATTTGTTAGAACAGCTTCCGTTGAGTCTCTGCACCTATCCTTTTTTTTTTTTTATTCTCCCTTTCTGAACTCTTCTTGGTTTTCGGAAAACAGGATTTGGCTCAGGATTGCCCATTGTTAATTCCAGGGTTTCT